AGTCGATCCGATCCATTCGTTCGTAGAGCTATTTACTCGATCGCAGACATTTCTGGAACACCTCTAACAGAGGGAGAAATAGTCAATTTGGAAAGAACTTATTGTCAACCTCTTTCAGATATGAATCTATCTGATTCAGAAGGGAAGAACTTGTATCAGTCTCTCAATTTCAATTCAAACATGGGTTTGATTCACAATCTATGTTCTGAGAAATATTTACCACCCAAAAGGGGGAACAAAGAGAGTCGTTGGCTAAAGAAAAAATGCGCTCAGCAAAAGCGGATGGATAGAACCTTTCAACGAGATAGTGCTTTTTCAACTCGCTCAAAATGGAATCTCTTCCAAACATATCTGCCATGGGCCTTTACTTCCCAAGGGTACAGATATCTAAAGCCTCTATTTTTACAAATTTGTTCAGACCTATTGTGGAGACTAAAGAGCAAAAACAAGTTTGTATCCATTTTTATTGATATTATTAGTGATATTAGTGAGGTAGCAGTTACAAAAGGGCGAATTAAACAGATTCCATTTTGTCTTACAAAATGGAAGAGGCAATATACTCTGATAAGGAAGATTCAGAGGAAGATAAGTAAGATTCAGAGGAAGATAAGTACGATTCAGAGGAAGTGTTGGCATAAGTTTGTTCTGTCCCATGGCCTGATTCCTCAAAAAAATAAGCCACCATTGAGATCGACACAGCTGAGATCTGAAAATCTTCGGGAGTTCCTCTCTGCAATCTTTTTCCTTCTTCTTGTGGCTGGAAGTCTCGTTGTGGTACATCTTTACGTTGTTTTCTCGATCGCTAGTGAGTTACAGACAGAGTTCAAAACGGTCAAATCTTTGATAATGGAATCATCTATGCTTGAGATTGAGGTGGGAAAACTTCTGGATAGGTATCCTCTATCTGAATCGAATTCTTTCGGGTTGTTCAGGTTACCTAATCTCTTTCTAGGTGCTCTGCAAAAGATGTTCTTGCGTAATGCTGATGGAATACGCTTTAATAAGAAGAAAAATTGGAAGAAAAAGCTCGTCGAGATCATCGATCTCATAAGTATGCTCTTCGATCCACTCGCTTTTTCGATAAATACGAGATATCTAAGTCATACAAGTAAAGAGATCTATTCAGTGCTAAGAAAAAGGAGCGGGTATTGGATTGATGAAACGATAGAAGACTGGGCCACAAACAGTGATTGGGTTGAGGATGAAGAAAGAGAAGTCTTGATTCAGTTCTCCACCTTAACGCCAGAAAAAAGGATTGATCGAATTTTATGGAGTCTGACTCAGAGTGATCATTTCTCAAAGAATGACTTTGATTCTCCAATGATGGAACACCCGGGAGAAATTTACTTAGGAAACTTAATTGACCTTCATAACAAGGATCTACTAAATTATGAGTTCGATACATCCTCTTTAGCAGAAAGACGGCTATTCCTTGCTCATTATCAGACAATCACTTATGCACAAACCCCGTCTGGGGCTAATAGTGTTCATGTCCCATCTGATCTACAACCCTTTTCGCTCCGCTTAGCTGTAACCCCCTCTCGGGGTATTTTAGTGATAGGTTCTATAGGAATTGGACGATCCTATTTGGTCAAATACCTAACGAAAAACTCCTATCTTCCTTTCATTACGATATTTCTGGACAAGTTCCGGGATACAGTTTTTCGTTTTGCTGATGATGATGACAGTGATGCCAGTGATGATGAGATCGAGATTTTTATTGATGCTCGTGACCCTATTGAGGCTATTAATCAAGATATTCATGTTTTTGACGATATGGATATTGATTTTGATCCTAGTATCTATAGTTTTGAGGAGAGAGATGCTCAGGACGATAAGATTAATATGGAGCTGGAACAGCTAACTAGGATGGATGCGCTAACTGAGGAGATGGACACGGTGTGGCGCGTAGCCCAATTTTATATCAGCCTTCAAATCGAATTAACAAAAGCAATCTCTCCTTGCATAATATGGATTCCAAACATTCATGAGCTGCATTTTAGGGATTCGGGTTCCTTCTCCCTCGAGCTATTAGTGAACCTTCTCTCCTGGGATTGTGAAAGATCTTCCACTGGAAATAGTCTTGTTATTGCTTCGACCCATTTTCCCCAATTCGTGGATCCCTCTCTAATAGCTCCGCATAGATTAGATACGTGCATTAAGGTACGAAGGCCTCTTATTCCACAACAACGAAAGCACTTTTTCACTCTTTCATATACTAGGGGATTTCGCTTGGAAAAAAAAGCGTTCCAGGCTAATGGATTCGCGGCCATAACCATGGGTTCCAATGCACAAGATCTTATAGCACTTACCAATGAGGCCCTATCGATTAGTATTTCACATGGGAAATCAATTCTAGACGAAAATACAATTCGATTCGCTCGTCATAGACAAACTTGGGATTTGCGAGCCCATGTAATACCGGTTCAGAATTCTCGGCTCCTTTTCTATCAGATAGGAAGGGCTGTCGCACAAAATTTACTTCTAAATAATTGCCCCA